TAAAAATTTCCCAGTTTCATTTCAATAATCATCCATTGAAAAGAATCCAGTTCTTACAGATAAATGCTCAATACCCAAGTAGGCTTACAAAGTTTATCATGATCAAGTGCTTTCTGGGCCGTCTCAAACCTTGCAATTAGACTTTATCCCTCAAATATCGAGATTTTTTACATGCAAAGGATTTTCTTGTTACTAATATAGTTTAGCCTCTGTTCTTCTTTAGATCCTTTGTTTCACTCCGATAGTATAATCAAAGAGTCAATGTAGAGAAAATGAATACATTTCCATACTATTAAGTAAGTGAAAAATAGAAAACATAATCAAGATTATACCACATCACTTATTCTTTTCTTTCTACTGGATCTTACGGAGCCTGTTCATACACGACATGATTGAGTCTGATCATAGAAAAAATTCTCTTCAAACGAACCAGTCTATCCTCTGTATAGGTATTACACGGTGGTTGGAACAAAGACACTTTTTTGGTTGTGAATTCAAAAGTGGCAGATAAGGACATATATTCTGCACGGCCCAATCAATAGTTCAAGTCACACACTCCCATAATCCGTTTTATCTTCGGAGAATTCACTTCAACTCGGAATTTCAAATAAATAAATAATACATTAATGTATTTTTAATGTATTTTTATGTAGTTGAAGAGAAATATCTAAATACATGTCTTATTCTTTTCAATAATCCATATTTGTAGCAATGAAATACTATTATTCCTACCCCAAATGATAAATGATTGATTACAAATAGTTAGGATATATATATTTTTATAAAGGACCAGAAATACCTTGCTTACGTATCATTAGAAAGTGCATTAACATAAATACGGCAGTAAGAAGAGGTAATACAAAAGTGTGTAAACTATAAAAACGAGTCAAAGTGGATTGTCCCACACTAGCACTTCCGCGTAATAACTCTACCAAGGGCGATCCTATTACAGGAATAGCTTCTGGAACACCTGTTACAATTTTGACTGCCCAATAACCAATTTGGTCCCGAGGTAAGGAATAACCAGTTACACCAAAAGATGCAGTCAATACAGCCAAAACCACACCTGTAACCCAAGTCAATTCGCGAGGTTTTTTAAAGCCACCAGTGAGATATACACGAAATACGTGGAGGATCATCATTAGTACCATCATACTTGCCGACCATCGATGAACTGATCGGATTAACCAACCAAAGTTGGCTTCAGTCATTATATATTGAACAGAAGCAAAAGCCTCCGTAACAGTCGGACGATAATAAAAAGTCATAGCAAACCCTGTAGCTACTTGTACCAAAAAACAAGTAAGTGTAATTCCTCCTAGACAATAAAATATGTTGACATGAGGAGGAACATATTTACTAGTTATATCATCTGCAATTGCCTGAATCTCAAGACGTTCTTCGAACCAATCATAGATTTTATTGAGATAGGTAAACCAAGGGAACTCCCCCTCCGAGAACCGTATATGAGAATTTCATCTCGTACGGCTCAAACAAACAGAAAGACACAAATACTAGTTCTATCGGATATGTGTATATAGTAAAATAGTAAAGTTCGAAATTTCGTAATTCTATGATTCAATCTTTTCTGAAGATACGAACGAATAAAAATTCGAAAATTCTTTCTTGTGGTTATAATGCCAAAATATCAAGTCGGCTCATTCGTCTATATGTTGATCAGGCTTCTTGAATTTTCTATTTACCTATTTTCTTTATTGTTTTGTTATTTTTATAATATGATAATATGAATTTATTACTGTTTTCTTTATTATTGATAGGAATTCTCTTGTTAAGACCCTATGAATCGATTAAAACCTCAGATTCATACTAGAACCACGATGATTCAATAAACCTTCTTAAACTAAGTCCAAAAATTCCTTGAGTAAGAAAATTGGATCATCACTTATTCAATGAATCGATATTATAACTAAAAATCCAAAAAAAGCCTTGTACTTTGATCAAAATAAGTATAAAAGGGAGTTTGAAAGAATAAAAATCTTTCAATTTAGAACTCTAAATCTTTGAAAATTTTTTTGGATTCCGGCCACGAGGTCCAAATATTAAGTATGAATCATAGTTCTAATACTTTATAATCTATTTTCATATATTTCGTGCTTCAGATACTAGAATAGAATAAATATCCGACGAAGTAAAACCATCTCGATCAAGATGACAGACCCATTCTCTGTAGTATCCATAGGATCCATTATAACAAGTCACACACTCATATTCCGGAAATACAGAAACAAAGAAATTCCGCGGTCGAACTACCAAAATAGAATGGGATAAAAATCAAAAAACTAAATGCTTCATTTTGTTTTGTATTGAAAAGCTAGTTAATAGCTTTTGTGAATCTAATTCATTGAAATTCCGTCCAGTAAAATGGAAGAATTATAAATCTCCAAAATAATAGATAGGAATATCGCAAATAGAGCCATTGCGATACCCATCAAAGGAGTAGTTCCCCACCCAGGAGCTACTTTACCATATTCTGAATTCAATGGTTTCAATAAAACCCCTACATTAGTTCTTTTTGTACGAACAGATCTAGAACTACCCTCAACGGTTTGTGTAGCCATAAATCCTATTTGATATTCATTGAGATCTGTTGACTTTGTATACCTTTCCGTTGTAAATAAATGATCTTAGCATAGATCCATCGGGGTCTTGAAATTATATAATAATGGAAACAGCAACGCTAGTTGCCATCTTTATATCTGGTTTACTTGTAAGTTTTACTGGGTACGCCTTATATACTGCATTTGGTCAACCCTCTCAACAACTAAGAGATCCATTCGAGGAACACGGAGACTAATTGAAGTAATGAGCCTCCAAATATTGATATTGGAAGGCTCATTACTTCAAGTGAGATAATGAAAAATCATTTCACCTTTTTAGTTGGAACTTTAGGTGGTTCTCGAAAAAAGATAGCGAAAAAAATTATTCCTAGAGTTGAGACTAAGAGGAATGTATAAACCAATGCTTCCATAGATTCGATCGTGATTTACAATTATAGCTTCCATACCTGATTATTTTGGATCATCTCCCGGATAAAGAAAGAGCAAGAGAAAAAGAAAAGGCAGCGATTCAAATCAAGATTTATCCGGTACCCTATACCCTATATCAAATAACAAAACAATATTGTATCAAACTGCTTGTCTTTTTGTAGTTGGATCTCCAAGTTTTTGGAATGCTCCAAATTCAACTTGAGCATCCAAATCTGGGTCAATACCAGCAAAAACATCCCTGAACAAGGTTCTAGCACCATGCCAAATGTGTCCGAAAAAGAAGAGCAGAGCAAACGAAGCATGTCCAAAAGTAAACCAACCCCTCGGACTGCTACGAAAAACACCATCCGATTTCAAAGTAGCACGATCTAATTCAAAAATTTCACCCAATTGAGCACGTCTAGCATATTTTTTCACAGTCGCAGGATCACTATAACTGACTCCATTGAGTTCCCCACCGTAGAACTCAACAGTTACACCCACTTGTTCGACACTATATTTGGATTCTGCCCTTCTAAAAGGAACATCCGCTCTAACAATTCCATCTCCGTCTACCAAAACAACTGGAAATGTTTCAAAAAAAGTAGGCATACGACGTACAAAAAGTTCACGCCCTTCTTTATCTCTAAAGATAGGGTGTCCTAACCACCCAACAGCTATTCCATCCCCGTTGTCCATTGAACCCGCTCTGAACAACCCCCCTTTTGCAGGATTATTGCCGATGTAATCATAAAAAGCCAATTTTTCAGGAATTTTAGACCAAGCTTCAGATAAACTTTGATTTTCAGCTAGTCCGGCACCGACTCTTCGATATATTTCTTGTTGGAAGTATCCTTGATCCCATTGATAACGAGTAGGACCAAATAATTCAATCGGGGTAGTTGCCGAGCCATACCACATAGTTCCAGCAACTACAAAAGCTGCAAAAAAGACAGCAGCGATACTACTGGAAAGGACTGTTTCAATATTTCCCATACGCAATCCTTTGTATAGACGTTGGGGTGGACGGACACTAAGATGGAATAGGCCCGCCAATATACCCAAGGTTCCCGCTGCAATATGATGAGAGGCTATTCCTCCCGGAACAAAAGGATCAAAACCTTCCACACCCCACGCTGGATTTACAGATTGTACCTTTCCGGTTAGTCCATAAGGATCGGATACCCATATTCCAGGACCATACAATCCTGTTACATGAAATGCGCCAAAACCAAAGCAAGCCAACCCTGAAAGAAATAAGTGAATTCCAAAGATTTTGGGCAAATCCAAAGAAGGTTTTCCTGTACGTTCATCAGTAAATATTTCTAGATCCCAATACACCCAATGCCAGATAGCTGCCAAAAAGCACAAGCCAGAAAACACAATATGTGCACCGGCCACACCTTCGTAACTCCAAATACCCGGATTCGTTATAGTCCCCCCTGTAATATTCCAACCGCCCCATGAATTTGTTATTCCTAAACGAGTCATGAAGGGTATAACGAACATACCTTGTCTCCACATCGGATCAAGAACTGGGTCAGAGGGATCAAAAACTGCTAATTCGTAGAGAGCCATCGAACCGGCCCAACCAGCAACCAGAGCTGTATGCATTATATGGACAGAAATCAAACGACCGGGATCATTCAATACGACAGTATGAACACGATACCAAGGCAAACCCATGGAAAAATACCCCTTTATCAATGAAAAATAGACACTATGTAACTTTATTGCACTGGAAAAAACTATACTATGGACCTTCCTTTTTGAATGGATTATCTCAGAGAAAGGATTAATATTTGTTATATTCTTTGAGTAAGAATGTCTTTTAGTAATAATGGAACAATTTTGTTCGTAGGAACAAAAAGAAACAGATCTATTCTACACCCGATAAGTATCAATACGCAATGGTACGGGATTGATCGCGCTTTCGCTTTATATGAGTGACTACATCTATATTTATTCATCATTCAATCTATATTTGTTCATCATTCAAAAGACCCATTATGTAAGAAATTTCCTTTCTTTATTCTGTCTTCCTTTTTTTTTTTATAAACTTATTCAATCTATGGATAAAATAGGATAGGATATTAAAGTAAAATCAAAAATATTATTAAGACAATAAACTTAAAACTTATTATTACGCTTTCACATTAAAGTGAGATATAGTACTCCATTTTTCTTTCATTTAATGCCTATTGGTGTTCCAAAAGTACCTTTTCGAAGTCCTGGAGACGAAGATGCATCGTGGGTTGACATATAGTGCGACTTGTCAGATATATTGGGTCATACGGTATTTCCCCGTTCTCTTTCCCGATCGAGATATCCTCTCTTTCGCCCAAGAAAGATTGATTGAATTATCAAAAATTTGGAGCGTGAAATGCAATGAAGTGAAATTAAATCTATTTTTGAATTTAAAGAGGGTATACAGATTAATATTATCAATTAGAATAATTTATGGTTGTCTTGGTTAAAGCAATAAAATGAAGTATGCAGGCTCCGTTTAGAAAAAAACCAATTGGTAATATATCTACAATTTCTATTTATAAATTAGAAATAGAATATGATATAAATAGAAGTGATCTCAAACTGTTACTAAATCGAGTAATATAATGATGCATTGAATATTAAATATTTGGTGAGAGACATGAAATAAATTGAAAAAAAAAGTCATAGCAAAAAGATGTGGTATTGAGGCATTTGTCCTATATGTGCAAATCAAAATCGGGCGGATCTTTACTCGGAGTAGAACATAAACCTAAAAGAATTGAAGAAGACCATTCAGGAACAAGAAAATTACATCGTGATTTGGATTCCGATGAAACAATACATCAATGAGAGGTTAGTCCGATAAGTTTAGTGAATTATTATTATTATTTTTTTTTTTCTATATTATACTATATTATAGAAATATATATAAATTATATATTATATATAAATAGAAACAGGCCAAAATTCATCTTTCTTTAAAAATGAAAGAAAAAGCCCCTTTGTTTTGTTACAAATTAGACAGAGCCCGCTATGAAAAAAGAAAGAAAGAAAGCTAGAATCTATACATTGATTCTTTTTTTTCGCAATTTGTGTTGAACCGTATGCGTCAAAAGATGCATGTACGGTTCATAAGGGATACAATTTTATCCCAATCAACCGACTTTATCGAGAAAGATTACTTTTTTTAGGCCAAGAAGTTGATAGCGAGATCTCGAATCAACTTATTGGTCTTATGATATATCTCAGTGTAGAGGATGATAACAAAGATCTGTATTTGTTTATAAACTCTCCGGGCGGATGGGTAATACCAGGAATGGCGATTTATGATACTATGCAATTTGTGCAACCCGATATACAGACAATATGCATGGGATTGGCCGCTTCTATGGGATCTTTTCTTCTAGCCGGAGGAGAAATTACCAAACGTCTAGCATTCCCTCACGCTTGGCGCCAATGAGTTTTTTATTTGATAGAAAAAAGAGGACTATGCCTTCGCGATATATGAAATATGAATATTTAAGTAATAATAGCATGGCACTTCGAATTCGATATCATTTTTTTTTTTTTTTTCAAAATCCTTACATTATGTATCGAAGGAGTAGTATGAGATAAGGTTTTTTTTTTCAAATTTTATCTGATATATCAGGAGACCCATTTTAGCGTCACAAACCTTTTTTGTTTTCACACCGAAGAACTCTTAAAACTATTTACTTTATATAAAGTATACAAAATTCATTTTTTTTTTTACTTATGAAAAAAAAAAAGAAACTTTGGGATTGCTAAATAACAGACAAAATAAATATATATAAAGCAACGGAACCATCATAGTATTTTTTAACTACTCAAAAAAAAAGAAGGGTGGTTATTGGATCATTTACCTATGTGAAAAGGTAAAAGTGAATTCCATTATAGAGCCGTATGCAATGTACAAAAAATGCCTGTACGGTTGTTCAATTCTATCTTTTTTCTTATTATTTTATTATATTATTCTTTATCTCTTCGACTTTCATTATGCGAGATAGAGTAACCATTTAGTATGTTGTATCATTTATCATCAGGGTAATGATCCATCAACCTTCTAGTTCCTTTTATGAGGCACAGACGGGAGAATTTATCCTGGAAGCGGAAGAACTACTAAAGCTACGTGAAACCATCACAAGGGTTTATGCACAAAGAACGGGCAAACCCTTATGGGTTGTTACCGAAGACATGGAAAGAGATGTTTTTATGTCAGCAACAGAAGCCCAAGCTCATGGAATTGTTGATCTTGTAGCAGTTGAATAAAAAATAACAAAAAATAACAAGGATTTCACGCAAATCTGCTATTTGATTTTCTTACCCAGTGTAATATATATAAGATTCAATTAATCTATTAATATAGAAATGATTCATAATTATCCGGTTAGGATCGATCTAAACCAGCCCATTATGTATATGATTCAACATGCCAACTATTAAACAACTTATTAGAAACACAAGACAGCCAATCAAAAATGTCACGAAATCCCCCGCTCTTCGGGGATGTCCTCAGCGACGAGGAACATGTACTAGGGTGTATGTGCGACTCGTTCAGATCGTGGGCTAGGCCAAAAGTAAAGAAAACAATTGATCCAGTATCCACGATCAGTACCAGTGAATAGGATAGAATGGAAGAGCACCATTCACTACCTAAAAATATATAAAAAAAAAAAAAAATCTCTCATATTCTTCTATTGTGGTATCAAATTTATGGTTTCCTTTGGTAAAAAAAACCCAATCATTTCCAGTTTTAATTTAAGACAATAAAGAATTCCCCATTGGTAGCAAATGGTATCCATTAAGCAGGGAAATCCTATTTAAAAAGCAGAAAGATTATACTCTTACTTTTAACTCTTACAAGAACGGATTAACAGGGTCAGCTACTCAGCTAATTTTCATAATTAAATACCGTTACTGTATAGGTGGGTCTCCTTGTGAAAGACCTATTACTGGATAATTATGGGTAGAGCAAAAGAGTGTGAACTGTACAAGTTAACAATAACATTGATTAAATGAAGGAAGGGGCTCCGGTGTATAGAGAGGACCTCACCGTTTAAGAAGTAACCATAGAAACGATGGAACCCACTATAACCATTTATATTTACTACTTTATTTATTATGTTTTTTTTGATACCTAGTATCAATACAATTTCTTATTTCGAGGCGAAAAGCCTAGAAAAAAAAAAAAGAAAAAATCGTGGTCAGGAAGGTTATAGTAGCAAAAGCCATTGGAATTTTTTTTTATACATTGGAAAAATCCGTTTTGTTATTAATAGACTAGGAAAGGGGACAGAAATAACTGAAAGAAAAGAAATCAGAAAAGAAATCAATTAGTTATTCATCAAAGTTTCATTTATTCAATGACCAGAATTAAACGAGGATATATAGCTCGAAGACGTAGAACAAAAATTCGTTTATTTGCATCAAGCTTTCGAGGGGCTCATTCAAGACTTACTCGAACTATTACTCAACAGAAAATAAGAGCTTTGGTTTCGGCTCATCAGGATAGAGGTAGGCAAAAGAGAGATTTTCGTCGTTTGTGGATCACTCGGATAAATGCAGTAATTCGAGGCAATAAAGTATACTATAATTATAGTAGGTTAATACACAATCTGTACAAGAAGCAGTTGCTTCTTAATCGTAAAATACTTGCACAAATAGCTATATTAAATAGGAATTGTTTTTATATGATTTCCAATGAGATCTTAAAATAAGATAAGAAATTGGAAAGAATACATTGGACTATTTAAAACGGAGTTCCCTGGAGAATGAACTCCGGGAAGGTAGAGTAGAACTTAGTATGATAAAATAGGATAACATGATAAATTCGTCACAATGAACAAACACGTTCAATAAAAAACGATTTATTCTCCCAATTCTTTTTTTTTTTTTGAGTCAATTGAAGAGCAAGCCTATTTATTTTTAGTTCTAAGACCAGTAGTTCTAGTGGTCGACCCGCTTCTTTCAAATTGTTTTTCATTATTAAGAAAAGGTAATGAAGATAAAATACGAGCTTGTTTTATAGCAATGGTAATTAACCGTTGTTGTTTTAAGGTCAATCTATTCACCCGTCTAGATAATATTTTTCCTTGTTCACTAATAAATCGACTAATTAAACTCATGTTTCTATAATCAATTCGATCCCCCGATTGTATCGGGGGCAAACGCTTACGAAAAGATCGCTTGGATTTAAGAAAGAGTCGCTTGGATTTATCCATGGTTTTTTTATTCCTTGATTTTTTTATTCCTTGTCTTGAAAAGAAAATCCTAATAAATCCTATTTTGATCGGATCAAAAATGACTTAGAATTAAGAAATAGGATTGTTTATATAAAAAAATATATATATATATATGTTATATATAACATTATTGTTATATAGAATATGTTATAACATTATTGTTATATAGAATATGTCGTTTTGCATCTTCCTTGGAAAGCGGACACGCGAACAATCAGTTCGATCTATTTCTTTATCTCCCCATGAATTGTATGTTTGTAACAAGAGGGACAGAATTTTCTCAATTCCAATCGACTAGGCGTATTATGTCGATTTTTTTGAGTAATATATCTGGAAATGCCCATTGATTCCTTTTTAACACGGTTTCGAACACAGTTGGTACATTCCAAAACAACCGTTACTCGGGCATCTTTACCCCTGGCCATGAACCTCCTTTGATTTTTTTGATTGACTCAATTCTTCATTTTCCGATCCGAAGCGAAGAAGAAAGGAAGGAAAAAAATAGAAGTTACTAACTAGAAATCAAATTATGAAAAATTTCGTTGCAATCAAATCAATACAGTAATAATAAGTAATATAATAATTTCTAACTATATTTAGAACAATATTTTATTTTTCATTTAAGTATCTTGTATGATATTGTTGCCACGGCCATCCCATTTCCCCTCTAACTTTATTATTAATTGAATTTTGGCCCGGACACGAGTTCTTAGTTTCACGGGGGGTGAATCCGCTTTTATTCTTGTCTATTTCTAACTTATTCTAATGAAAAAAAAAAAAGAAGAGAGGGGGAAGGATTAGTGACAAATATTTGATTGTATCTCTAATCTTCTTCACCCCTTCTCATTTCCAATAACTAAAATGAAAAAAAAGGGAATATCAACGCATCCGGAAATAAACGATTGATCTCTATCAATAAACCTGCTAAAGAACCGAACCATAGAGTACTTACTACGGGTGCCACGGAAAGATATGTTTTTAGATCTCGCATTTTAAATACTCCTTCTTTTTATTCGTTATTGTAATTTTATTCTAATTTGTAATACATAATGGTATTACATATATGACCCGATGTGTATATATATAATTAATGACGGACCACTTTATTTGGACGAATAATCCTTAATTCAAATTGAAATGTACAACGATTCAGTAGATGTTCCTTTTTTTAAAACAAAAAAATGCGCCCCTTTCTATCTGAGAATTCCCGAAAATATATATATATTTTTACGAGGGGGTTCTTATTTAGTATATACGTACTATTATATGGTATATAATACTAAAAGACTAAATGGCAAGATAATTTGTGTATCTCAATGGAAGAAATAAGGATGTGGAAAACAAGAAAGAGATTCTCTACAATGACACTCTAGACCAATTGAAAGGGATGTAGCGCAGCTCGGTAGCGCGTTTGTTTTGGGTACAAAATGTCACGGGTTCAAATCCTGTCATCCCTACCTATTACTTATCTTATGAGCAGTAACGAGGGATCAATTGAGATTGATTCAAATTGGATATACATAATCAATCTTAATTTTTTTTTTATATTCTATATATATATAGTATATAAATACAAAATGGATTGGGTTAAAAAGTATTATTTGTGATAATAAAGCGCTCTTAGTTCAGTTCGGTAGAACGTGGGTCTCCAAAACCCGATGTCGTAGGTTCAAATCCTACAGAGCGTGATTATATTCTTTTGTTAGGTCAAAATTATACCGAAAGAATTGAACAGAAATTTGAATTTGACCTCCTACTTGCTTTCTTTAATCTATAGGAGGTCAATAAAAAAAAAAGAGATGTTAATTGATCAAAAGTCCAATTGATCACCACGTCTGTATTGTAAATATGCAGTTACGAATAATCCAGCCAAAGTAATAGGAATTAGACCTAAGACGATTCCAAACAGAAAAACTTCAATCATTTCAATTTCTTTGAAAGAGGAAAGGGAGAGGTAATATCTATCCTTAAATATTAATCCCTATTATCCATGAATCTCAATAACCAAGAATTGGAAATTAACACGGTAAGGAACTATAGAATATATGAACTACCACAGAAGGATTTTTTTTTTTATGAATTATTCTAATTTCAAATAAGTCGTATCTTGTTCAAACCAATAAATAGAGCTGAGGTTATAGTCAAAGCTGCTAGTAGAAAACCGAAATAACTAGTTATAGTAGGCATGAAGAGGCTAAATGAAATATGTTCTTTTTATACATATGTTTACAAAACACTTCCCTAAATTTCAATTTTTGAAAAATATGAAGATAAGCAAAAAGATTAATTGAAAGGATAAGTTTAATTGAAAGTTTTTGATTCACCAATTATTATAATTATAGACGATGATACTAACAAAAATAGAATAACATAGGTAAGAAATTAATTCATCATCTGTGACATCTACTCATCTCGAAATTTTGAATCACCTAATTTATTATTTATTGGACAACTTTTTAATTGAGTAAACTAATCTATAGAATATATAGAATTTTATTTTTTATTAATAATTAATAAATTTGAAATAATTTTTAAAAAAGTTATAAAACAAAGTTTATTACTTTTTTTATAACTTCATTCAAAAATGAAACTTTCTTTGAATTATTATGATTATGAAATAAAATTGGAAAATCTTTTCAATTTGAATCATTTTTTTTATTGTATCGACGAATTCACTTTTTTTTTTTCAAACGACGAGTGATCTTATGAAAATGCCTCTTACTTTTTGACTTTAAATTGAACTTATTAGATTTAGATTGAGTAGTCGGTTCATTTCCATAATCTCTCCAATGAAAAAAAAAATCTCCAATCACTCAAAACTAGTTTTTACATTTTTTTTTATATTAGAAAGCACTATTCTTGTAATTAGGAAAAGCCCTTTCCTTTTGGTCTAATACAACAATGCATACATTGCGAATATTTATTATTATTATTATTTTATTTTTTTGTTCTCTTTCTTTTATTGAATACTGTATACTATTGTTACTATACTATTGTTACTGGGCGATTAATCAATTCCTTAAATAAAAAAAAAAAATCCAACAAAACAAAAAATATCTTCTACAACCATAAAAAAAACATAAAAAAAAAGGATATTTTTCGCTGTAGCATCTAATTAAATCGTGAAAATATGATAATCTACTTCATAAATTATGGGAAACCAAGACCCCACCGGATTCCAATTTTAACTGATCCTCGGTTTCTAGTCCGAAGCCAATAATAGAGAAAATTCTTCTATTTCAAGTACTACTACAGGAATTTG